CAAAAGAACCGGCACAATACGCCTAATCGATTGGAGTTGCGAAAATTCTGTCCATATTGTTACAAACATACGATTCACGGGGAGGTAAAGAAATAGATCGAACCGAGCACCTGCGCCCTTATCTATCTTACAAGGACAAGGAAAAAATGACATTATATATATAACATATTTAACATAGTTAAAGATAATTATAAACAAACCAAATCCTATTTTTTTATTCTAATTAGAGATACGGCTGAAATAGGATTTTAGGGATAAGAAATAAACTAACCAAACCATGGATAAATCCAAGCGAACTTTTCTTAAATCCAAGCGATCTTTTCGTAGGCGTTTGCCCCCGATCCAATCGGGGGATCGAATTGATTATAAAAACATGAGTTTAATTAGTCGATTTATTAGTGAACAGGGAAAAATATTATCTAGACGAGTGAATAGATTGACCTTGAAACAACAACGATTAATTACTATTGCTATAAAACAAGCTCGTATTTTATCTTTGTTACCTTTTCTTAATAATGAGAAACAATTTGAAAGAACCGAGTCGACCACTAGAACTCCTAGTCTTAGAGCCAGAAAAAGATAGGTTTACTCTTTCTTCACTTGAATTCGAATTCCCATCCGAACTCAAACGGGGATTGATATTTTGTTGGAAAAATCCAAGAATCCGGATTGAATTCTCGTGTCGTAAGAAAACAAATAATAATCTGGGAAGAATAAATTTTTTTATTTAACTTGTTGATTCATATTTATTTTGACTACTTTCTCATATTTTATCATATTCTATTCATTTTTATTCGACCTTCCCGGAGTTCATTCTCCGGGCAACTCCGTTTAACCGGTGGATTCCTTCCAACCTACTTCTTTTATGATCTCATTGGAAATCATATAAAGACAATTCCTATTTGATATAGCTATTTGTGCAAGTATTTTACGATTAAGAAGCAACTGTCTCTTGTACAGACCGTTTATTAATCTACTATAACTATAGCATACCCCCCTTTCACGAATTGCTGCATTTATTCGAGTGATCCACAAACGACGAAAATTGATTTTTTGCTTATCCCTATCCCGATGAGCCGAAACCAAAGCTCTTATTTTTTGTTGAGTAATAGTTCGAGTAAGTCTTGAATGAGCCCCCCGAAAGCTTGATGCAAATAAACGAATTTTTGTTCTACGTCTCCGAGCGATATATCCCCGTCTAATTCTGGTCATTGAATAAATGAAACTTTCACGAATAACTAATAGATTTCCTTTCTTTCAGTTATTCTTTTGCCCCTTTCCTAGTATATTAATAACAAAACGGATTTTTCCAATGTATAAACTAAAAATTCCAACGGCTTTGGCTACTATAACCTTCCCAACCACGATTTTTTCTTTTTTATAGGCGTTTCACCTCGAAATACGAAATTGTACTATACTAGGTATAAAAAAGAAAAAAAAAATAGCAATGATAAAGAAATAGTGGATTCCATCGTTTCTATGGTTACTTCTTAAACGGTGAGGTCTTCTCTATACACCGGAGCCTTTACTTCATTTAATCAATGTTATTGCTAACTTGTATAGTTCACATTCTTCGGCTCTACCCATTAATTATCCAGTAATAGGTCTTTCACAACGAGCTCTACCTATACAGTAACGGTATTTAATTATGAAGGTTGGCTGGGTAGCTGACCCTGTTAGTCCGTTCTTGCAAGAGGGGTCTATATTAACTAAGATTTCCTCCGCTTAATGGATAACCATTTGCTACCAATGGAGAATTGCTTCTCATCTTGAATTGAGGTGAGTGGATTTACACCAATAGAAACCATAAATTTCATACACAATAAAAGGGATATGCTCCATTTTCTTATTTTTAGATAGGAAATGTAGTTCGTTTTCCGTTCTATCCTATTTGATCATTGATATTCGAACATTGCTCTCTTTCCTTTGTTCTAGTTCATGATCTGAACGAGTCGCACATACACCCTAGTACATGTTCCTCGACGCTGAGGGCATCCCCGAAGCGCGGGGGATTTTGTGACATTTCTAATTGGCTGTCTTGTATTTCTAATAAGTTGTTTAATCGTTGGCATGTTGAATCATATACATAATGGACTGGTTTAGATCGATCCTAACCGCATGATTATGAATTCCTTTTATTGAATAGAATAGTAAATAAAAGTCATAATATATTAATATGAAACTCGGCAGGGGTAATTTCAAATCACGAATTGATGCGAAATCCAGGCTATTGTCATTCAACCGCTACAAGATCAACAATTCCATAAGCTTGGGCCTCTGTTGCTGACATAAAAACATCTCTTTCCATGTCTTCGGAGACAACCCATAGGGGTTTGCCCGTTCTTTGTACATAAACCCTTGTCAGGGTTTCACGTAGTTTCAGCAGTTCTCCCACTTCCAGGATGAATTCTCCCGTTGCTACTTCAGAAAAAGAACCAGCAGGTTGATGGATCATTACCCTGATGATATAAGAAAATAAAAGGTTTCTTTATTTCGCATG